AACCTATCCTATTTTTCTTGGGTTAACCAGAAGACGTTAAGTTAATTATATAAGTTTTAAACTCTAATTTTGATCAATAATAAGTTTTATCTTTTCTCCTACCTTCAGAAGAATTAACTCCCCCTTATATCGTTAAGATTTTCTGAAAGGTAACTATCTCGGTTTCATCTCATATATGAAATTTATATAGAATTTTTGAAAAAGACTTTCCTCCGTAAGAAAAAAGAACTTACAATCTTTGGGATCTGATGCTACACCGCTGCTAAATACCTTAGTGGATCGACTCTATTACATAAGTTGATTCCTAACTTTATACTCATATTATGACATAAGTAAGCAGTTCTTAACTATATCGACCCAATAGCTTGCTAATTGATCTTTACGGTGCTTTCTCTATCAATTTGATCCTTTATCCATAGAGTATATAGGCGTATTTATTTCTTTATATTTGAAATATTTTTCATTGCTACAGCTGATAAAAATCGTTGCTTTGGACAATACATATGTAGAAAGCCTATTTTATTTTAGTATTTACTAGCCAATTTGATCTTTTTTTCCTTCTTTCTATAATGGAGATAGTCGCACGTAATGACAGATCACGGCCATATTATTAAAAGCTTGTGGTAAGAATGGGTTTCGTTCTAGTGCCCGGAAATAATATTCCAAAGCCTTCGTATGCTCTCCGTTGCTTGTGTGTATAAGGCCTATGTTATAGAGTATATAACTTCGATCATAGGGATCAATTTCTGGTCGCGTAGCTTCATAATAATTCTGTAAAGCTTCCGCATAATTTCCTTCGGATTGAGCCGACATCCGTTACGGCCGTTCATTCTATTCAAAGAATCTCCGTTCCAGAACCGTACATGAGATTTTCATCTCATACGGCTCCTCCCCTCTGTGCATAGCATAGTACTAAGGGACATAATATATGGAATAAAGATTTCACTATTCTCATTATGAACTGATGGGGGCTAGTATTTTTCCAAGAAATTTCTAGCCAGCCTTCCCGAAAGAGGTCTTTTCTTAACACCAATTGTATTAGTAAAATAGTAACTCCAACAATTTCTTTGTTCGCAACGCCTTCTATTTCCAGGAATCAGTCACTTCAACAATCTTTGATGGTTATATGGGTATCCAAAGTACAAACGAGATGGATGTTTGTTGTCCCTACCATTCATCCTTGTTAGTCCCGATACCGAGAAGGGATAATTTCTAATATAACAAAGTTTTCGTGTTGTTGATTCCGTAGAGTAGTGCGTTTTCCCCTATGCCGCCCATTGGTACTAGTGGCGTCGTATTGAACCGCAAGCCAGAACCTATAGGTGTAACCGTTCGCTCAATACTAAAATCGATAATTAAAGCATCTGAAGCCGCATCAATCGAGGATACACGACAGAAGGAATTGTTCTATCTTTAAACTTCACCTTCACCAAGCGTCGGTTTATTTAATATTTAAATAATTTCTTTCTTTATATCCCAAACCATCTCTCAGATTAAGTAAGGTCTAAAAAAGCAATAAAAAAAAATCAAATCGCACCATCTCTGTAATAGGTAAATGCCTTTTTTTCCCCTGAAGTTGTCGGAATTATTCGTAATAAGATATTGGCTACAATTGAAGAAGTCTTATCAATAAAATTTCCATTTATCCGGGATCTAGGCATAATTAACAATCCATTCTATAATTCTTCCCATTTTCACAAAAGAAAATGATTCCACAAAATTGTACAGTAGTGCGAAATATCATAAAAATAGACTAATTCTAAAAAATATGTGGATCTTCCTGTGCCCTTTTGGACAGGGGGGATGAGATATGAAATATTTGAATCAGATTGGATTTCCTACTAAATTATCAGTATACTACTAAATTTGTAGGAACTATGTACAATTTTATCTAAGTTGACTAACCAAGGACTTTATTTTACTATAAATTCTGGTAACTCGAAAAGTTTTGATTTGGTTATAATCAAAAGAAAAGAGGAAAAATAAAGAATGGAATAATGATTCCATGAAAAAATCGAGGAGAGTAACCATCTCTTTGATTTGCATAAAGCGTATGTATCATACAATTGAAATAGAAAAATCCATTAAGAAAATTGCTGTGGAGAAATTATGAAAGTTGAAAGGAATCTTTTATTCCTATGGAACCATTGATTGGTCGTACCCATAGTGTACTAATATGAATGACTCGCTATTCACTTCACTCGGTTTATGGCCAATAATAAGATTATGAAGGAGAGATGGCCGAGTGGTTCAAGGCGTAGCATTGGAACTGCTATGTAGGCTTTTGCTTACCGAGGGTTCGAATCCCTCTCTTTCCGTTTCTATCGAGTCACCAACGTTACCGACCACAATGTATCAAATAAAATAACAATGGATAGCATTATTCCAACAGTAAGTAAGAACTTTATTTGAAGATATTCTCTATTCCTAATTACATTACTGTGGTACGTAAAATACAAATATGAGAAAACTAAAAAAGAAAAAAATATTACTGCAGATCTATTTGTGATACGTGAATAAAATAAGAAAAATGTGGATCACGGCTCTTTAATAGATTTCCTTCGACAAAAAGGGTATGGTATAAAGTCAAATTGTCTGAACCTTTCTTTGTTATTTTTATTAGGTTCAAGTCTGACGGGAATAATATTCTACGACTAACAACTCATTTATTTTCAAACCAATCCACTTACTATCTATTATTTGATTTACTAATCCTTTATATTGGAATGAGTCAATAGTCAAATGTTTTGGCAATTCCTCGCGGAGCGATGAAGCAATATAATTTTGAATCAGAGCTTTCGATTTTTGTTTATCCTTCGTAGTAATAATATCTCGGGGTTTGCAACGATAACTTGGTATATCTACTACACGACCATTAACTAAAATATGTCTATGGTTTACTAATTGTCTGGCTCCAGGAATGGTTGAAGCCATACCCAATCGAAAAAGTATGTTATCCAAACGCATCTCAAGTAGCTGTAGTAAAACCTGACCTGTTGACCCTTTGGCTTTTCCAGCGATATGTACATATCTAAGTAATTGTCGTTCTGTCAGACCATAATGAAAACGCAATTTCTGTTTTTCTTCTAGACGAATACGATATTGCGATCTTTTCCCAGAACGCAATTGGTTTTTAAGATCATTTCCAGATCTAGGCCTTTTACTAGTTAATCCAGGTAAAGCCCCCAGACGGCGTATTTTTTTGAAACGAGGCCCTCGGTAACGAGACATAAAACTCCTTTTTTATTTTATTGAAATTTTTAAATAAAAATCTAAATTAAGACTGAACTAAAGGATAAACAATGCAAGGCTAAATCTACTGAAGTATACAATACTTCAGTAGAATGAAAATAGAATGGAATGCATTGTATCAATATCTAGATTTTTTGTATTTGTATATGATAGTAAGGAAGTTAAGTCTCTGTTTTATTATTTATTTTGTGAGAGATCTAATCGTTCCACTCCAATCCATTTTTTTTCATGTTATGTTAATACGATATAATAGATCAGCGACCGATATTTGAAGAAAGGGGGGAGAAGAGATTATCAATCATGGAAAAATCGATAGATAAAAGCCGGCTATCGGAATCGAACCGATGACCATCGCATTACAAATGCGATGCTCTAACCTCTGAGCTAAGCGGGCTCACGCTCACATAGCAGAAATAGAAATAGTGAATAGGGATTCCGGAAACTACCATATTTGATATATCAGCTATAAATTAATAAAATTTAATTAATATTTTTTTTTAATAATATTTTATTTAAATTTTATTTATAGTATATATTTATAGTATAAATATATACTTAATTATATTATAATACTATAAAATCAATAATATTTCCATATTATTACTTAAAAATAGAATATAAATTTGATATTATTATTTTAGAAAAGTCTAATTCTTTCTTAGAGCAGTTACACCAAATTATGCTAATTAATTATATTATATATTCTATAAATTATTATATAATGATAGTGAATCCAGCCTAAGAAAAGATAAAAGATACAATTCAAGTTATAATAAAGTTATAATTAGAATAAGACATTCCTTTGTTTTCATTCATAAAGGAAAAGATAGGGCGAAAAAAAATAATGGGTATCGATCCTTCCAGTATTACAAATCGCGCTTTTAAACTCAAAATGAAGAGAGGAGACATATATATGTGGGATATATCAATTCATATTGAATTGGGGACACATCAATGATAGAATCATGTCTGATTAGAACTAATATGATTCATTCAATACAATGAAAATGAAATTATAGAGGATGGTGAAAAAAGTGGCATACATTTTTTAGATATAAGAATCATTATATAATTAATTCAACGCAACGATTCCAAGATAAATAAATAAAAGAGTTGAATAGAATTACAACTAGATCCTGTCGCAAAAGGGGATATGGCGAAATCGGTAGACGCTACGGACTTGATTAAATTGAGCCTTGGTATGGAAACCTGCTAAGTGATAACTTCCAAATTCAGAGAAACCCCGGAATTAAAAATGGGCAATCCTGAGCCAAATCTTTTTTTTCAAAAAGGAGGGTTTAATTTGTAATTTATAGTTTTAATATTATATTAATATAAAAATATCAAAATTAAACTACAATCAAAAAAAGGATAGGTGCAGAGACTCAATGGAAGCTGTTCTAACAAATGGAGTTGATTACGTTACATGCGCTAGTAGCCGGAATCCTTCTATCAAAATTATTGAAAAGATACCCGCCCTATACTATATATGTAGATATACATACTCACATAGTAAACGATTGATTAATCGCAGCCCAAATCCATTATATATGAAAAATTTAAGAATTATTGTGAATCTATTCCATTCGATATTCCAATCGAAGTTGGAAGAAGAATTGAATATTAAGTGATCAAATTATTCATTCCAAAGTCTGATAGATCTTTTGAAAAACCGATTATTCGAACGAGAATAAAGAGAGAGTCCCATTCTACGTGTCAATACCGACAACAATGAAATTTATAGTAAA